AATTGAAAAGGAAAACCTTCTTTACATAAGGTTCTTAGTTTTGCCCTCGATAAAGCAGATTCTTCAATCTTTAAAATATTGAAAAGAGTGTTTTGATTCTTTAATTCAAATTCAATATTGTTTTGATTCTTTAATTCAAAATAGTGTTTTGAATTTAATGGGAGAAAATTTAAAAAATCCCCATTCTGCTCTTGCTTTACAAAAAAATCCTCATCCTCCTCTTGCTTTACAAAAAAATCCTCATCCTCTTCTTGCTTTATTTTATTTTCACTAAAATTTGTATTTATATTCAAATTAAAAAGAAGTAATTTGCTTGGCATAAACCAAGGTTTCTCTTTATATTTATGATAAAGTATCACAAACTCTGGAAAGAAAAGAACTTTCGGATTCGATATGAGGCGATTTAAGATTAAGATTTTTTCATTCATTCCCATCCAATCAAAAAACATTCCCATCCAATCAAAAAAGACCTTTTTGTAATTGATTTCGGAATTTGAATCAATCGGAAGATAAAAAAGACCATTATTATGGATTTTAGCCATTATTTGGTCCTTATTATGGTCCTTATTAGGTTCAACCTTAATATTTGTATTAATTTTCCAACCCAAATATTTTCTATCTGTATTTTTTTTATATATAATATCACTTTTTCCTAGATAATTCTTGATAGGAATATTCTTGAATATGTTAACTTTATTTCTGGTGGAATTTTCTTGGTTCATATTTGTTTCTAATGATGATCTATAAATATAGGAGTTCTTCTTAGTTTCAGAATGAATATATTTATATGATAAAAGATCATATCTATAGTTTTTTTGAAAATTCTCCTCTTTATTTGATAATAAATATACTTTCGAATTTTGTTTTTTTTTGTAATCAAGTAATTGGTCTTTTTCATAGGAATACCATTTGTTTAAATCTTTATTTTTAGACGTATGGGATTGATTGATTCCATTTCGCCATTTTTGTGGGACTAATCTAGACCATGTAATCTGAGATAAATCGTATTGATAATGACCTCTTAACCAGTTTTTCCATGTTACATAATTTGGAAGTTTCTTATGTCTTAATTCGGAATGAAATATTCCTTGTCTTCCAAAAAAATCCTTTATTTCAGTCTTAAGAAAAAAAGACGGTCGATTATATTGAAGTTGAAGAATAGATCTTAACTTATTGAAGTTAAGAACTTGGGTTTGTGATAATTTTAAAAATACATATTTTTGTGACAAGTAAGATAAATCAAAAAAAATATGTGACTTCCGCTTACTATTTCTAAGATTATCAAAAGCCCTTTTTATAGTCATAGGCGAAATAAAGTAAATTTTCTTTTGTTTTGTTTTATTAATGCTTTCTTGATTTGTTTCATTATTGTAAATGTATTTATCAAGAATTTTTTTTGTTGATGCGATAAAAAGTTGTAGAGCGATTCTGCGCATATTAATGATACATAGAAAGATATCTATGTATATTTTTTCAATTAAAAATTGAACTATTAATTTAATATTTTTTCTTTTTAATATTTTCCAAATTTTTGGGGGTGATTCTCCATTATTATTTTTATTTTTTCCTGTCATTCCTTTTTTTTTCTCTTTTTTCATTATTTCTATTTGATTTCTGATTGTGCTTCTTCTATCAATCCTATTTTTCATTTCTTCTTCTGCCTGTGAATAATTTGTCCAACCTGTAGATCGAATTTTACTAAGTGATTCATGAATTATCTGATTGCTGATTATAGAATCCTTTTCTTTTTGAGTTTCACTTGATTCATATATTTCTCTCGGTATAAATAATGGAATTGTCTTTCCTTTTAAAAGTTGTTTTATTATTCGTTTTACAAATAAAAATGCTTTTGCTTCTTTCTTTGTTATTTTTTTAAAAACTCTTCGAACTCTAAAATTTAATTTTCTGATTTCTACTTTATAGTCTATATCTTTAAAAATGGGTTCAAAAAAGGAAGGTGTTTCTCGAGGAGGACCAAAAGGATATTCCGTTTCCATTCCGAGAACTGTTAAAAAACAAGAATCAAAATCATCTTGTTTCTTTAGAGCTCTATCAGAGAGTCGTAGCTTAGATCTGTGCCAAGGTTTCAAATGAAAAGGATATAGGATTTTTATCTGAAAACCGTCTTTTAACCAATTTTTAGGAAATCTTGTTTTGGAGAATACCATACCATTATAGTTGCAGTTTATATAAATTTCTCTATTCCAATCTTGGAAATCCTCATACCATTCCGGAGATTGCCATAATAAAATACGGACAATATTCTTAGCTATTATCAATAAGGGTAATCTAATATATCTTCTAAAAATTGAGTGAGCTAGTAACAGAATACTTCTTGTTTTTTGTCTATGTGGAATGTTCTCCCAGGTCTCTATTGTGCTTTCCTGGTATTCTTTTTTCATTTCCAATTCTTCATTTTGAATTTCTAATTCTGACTTTGGAGCCATCCAATCTATACTACTATAAAAAATTCTCATTACCTCGGATATAGGAAAAGGAA